AGTGATTCTCTTTCTCTTTCTATATATATGGGTCCGTGCAGCATTTCCACGATATCGTTATGATCAATTAATGGGACTTGGCCGGAAAGTGTTCTTGCCCCTATCATTAGCTCGGGTAGTCCCCGTTTCTGGTGTTTTAGTCACCTTTCAATGGCTCCCTTAATTTAATTATGTATGAGGAATTTCCCTCTTGAGTAATGGGAAGCGGGCTAGTCCCCGAAAATGCCCCGCTCGTAGGTTTCTTTGTCGTTGGGGCTCAAAATCTTCATGGAGAAAGTAGCCCAAGTAAGGCAGCAAGAGGAAAGCTCGGACATTAAGTCAGTACATAGAGTACAAGTAGGGAATCTTTTTCGAAACGTAAGGCTCCGAAGGAATGCAGTTCTTTAATCATTCCAGTCAGAATGGAAAGTCCTAAATCTTCTATTTTATTTAAAACAGGAAAGGAGGAAGACTGCACATTCGGTGTGCTATAATCAATGTAAGAGGAAGTATAGAGAAAACGAATCGCCCAGAATAGTAGAAGAGGAGGTTCAGCCCGGCTTAGATAACTAGCTTCGAGAAAAAGACTCTTATCCTATAAGTCAAGTCAAAGTTTTTTGCCCGGTCTTTGTTCCAATGGCTTTTGAATTGGAAGTTTCCCCTTCTAGCTCTATCTACAGACAGCAGGGGAAGGAGAAAGTCTCTGACTTGAATTTCTTTTTACCGACCCTTTCATTCAATAACTAGACAAGCCGGTCGTCCTACAGGACATCTGATCTCTTTCGGAGAGAAGTGGAGTCATGAGATGCTTTCTGTCTCAAGACATAAGAGAAGCTGTGATCGAGACAGTCCCGCTAAGCCAGTCACCGTCAAGGAATGGAGTCAGGAAGTGGGGAGACAGAAATCACATTTGATTGCTAGGGGAAAGTAAGAGTTGGAGTTATCAGCCATAAACATCCAATTCACATCTGATTCGAGTTGGACTTCACTGACGAGATTGTCTATAGTCATAGCGGTGAATCAGAGCTTGGACTAGCCGGAAGGGGTCGGGTTCAACACCAAGTCAAGACAGCAAGATACGAAGAATCATCTAAGTGACGCTCTAGTTACGGCCAGGCTTAGGCCAAGAACCAGAAGAAAGGGAACTCCTTGACCTAACCGAGTCAAAAAAGATGAATAAAAAGAAGGAGAGGTTCGTGTCTCCGGTAAGTGACCTCTAACCTTAATGCTCTCCTTTGAATAGTGTAGTTTCGTAACCAAGAAGCACAGCTCTTCAGAAGCAAGACAGTTAGAATTCACACATTGAAGTATGGTATGGGCTTTAGCCTTTGCTTTTCTAAGGACATTTTCACCAAGAAGTCTCTATTCTTAAGTTAAGGAGCTGATTATAGAGCAATCCCATTTTTAGGCTAGAACTCTAAGCTTTGCTTTTCTGGAAAACTCTACCACTAAGGAGTAAGCACAGCACTAGTGAAAATTCATACTAAAAATTCTTTATTAAATGTTCTTCATTCCTCTCAACCTCATCTTCCCAAACGCCAAAAGGGATTCAATTCGAAAGAAATGGCTATACAGGTTTTTAATCGCGAGCGAGCAAAGTCGTAGTAGCAAGTTAAGAAGCAAGTGAAGTATACGAAACGACAGGAAAAGCGGACCCTTAGAAAGTTAGAGCCAATAGGCCAAATAGAATAGCACCACTTGCTTAGCGCCCTAATTCTATAACGCCCCCTTGGTCCCCTTCCCCAAGAAAGGATCTTAAGCTTAGCTTAGAAATCTTACTTACTTTAGGGCTTTAGGGATGGGGATGAAAGTCTTAGTGCGAGTGTAGTACCCGAAACTAGTTCTAGAGACAGATAGAAAAAATGCGACATTCCGAACTCTACGAATTCCGTTTATCCTGGGGATCTCATTTCTAAAGAATGACCTTTAGTACAGTCGGGAAGTCACGGAACTCTTCTTTTAATAGTAAATCAGGTAGCAGCAATAGCCTTTTTCAATATTCCTTTCGTCTTATCTGGCTAGCTGTCCCTCACTCTGGCGCTTGGTCTATTGGTTGACCTGACCTTTTCAGCTGCTGACTTGCCTTTGCTGCCCTATGACACAGGGTTACGGTTTTTATCCTGTCTTCCTTCTTTGACTAGCTTAGTCTGATTAGCTCAGCTGGAATATTTTAAGGGCCTAGCTAGTTGCACCGCTAGCTTTCTTGTAATGCCTCCAGATAACAAAGGCTAATCCGCAAGTGCCGAACCATACATAAAGTTGGAAGCCTTTTCTAAAGCGCAAGCGAGTTCCTCCAAGCGAACTTACTGGCCCGGCGAAAACAAACGAACGGACCCTGACTTCTGCAAGGTCGGACAGATTCCGACTTTAGCAAGGTACGCTTAAAGTGAGTAAAGAAAAGATCTGACTTTATTGTAGGTTCGGTAAGAACAGAGGAGATCCAATACACGGACTAGAAGAAAAAAAAACTTTCTAATCCAAGAGCGAGCGAGACTGCCAGCCCTGAAGAAAAGATTAGAGCTCGAGGACCCGGCTTGAACCGAGGAGAGTGCGCAAAAACTACATAAAAGCCTTTTTCAGAAGAAAAAGTGAGTTCCATCCTTCTTTACTCACTTTATGATTGGTCCGTCCTAAGCAGATGTACCACTTTTGTTTCGAAAAAATTTTTTATATTAGCGAGCTGATTGAAAGGAAGATAGGACGAATTCTATCCAGGGGATTAAATAAGGCGACCTTCACATGAGAAAAAGACGCTCACGATTAGATTAGGATTTTTCGACTGCTCTCTCCATAGCATAGTTAGGGATGACGACCCTGCTCCTCTCTCCAAAAGAGGTGAAAGAAGAGTGGGTATGAGGGCTTATTTAAAAAAAGGAGGTACGGAATGTGCTGTTATGTTTGAATGAATTTGTTTCAATGTCAGGGCAACGAGTGAGTTATGATAAATCTAAGTTGTCTTTGTCCCCAAACAAACATAACTATAACTGGAAGTTGCAAAGTAGAATTGCAAAATTGCTTTCTCCATGCCTACTACTACGGATCTTGGGCCTGATTTAGGAGTTCCAATAATGAATGCTAGGGTGAGAAAAGAAACTTATGGCGGAATGATTAAGAAAAGAAAGGCCTTGGGGCATGCTCCTTAATCCCTGCATTCCTGTCAACTTGAGTCTTCCCGATTGTCTGTGTTGCTGGTTCTGCTCGTGATGGAGAAAGACATGCAAGCGATTACAACGGGTAAGGCTAAGACGGAGGCTGTTGCATGAGGCCTTTCCGAATGAGAATCACTATCCACGGAACACCATCTTCTATATCAATCATAGCAATCACCAAGTCAGGGCTGGAAAATCAGCCAGATTCAGAGCGCAAAAACAGAAAGGATGGAACCCTATTATATAACCAACCGGTAACATCACGCTACCAAGATGAAGGCCTAAACGGAACCAATACGAGCAAGCAGACCAGCGACTAAAGGAGACGACTTTATGATTCTCCGATAAATGTCAATGACTTAAACATGTTTCCGAGACTTCCAATATACATGTTTGGCAGCGGCAAGGAGATTACTTAGCGTATTGACTAATTCAATTTAGACTAGCCTAATGAATGGCTAAAAAGCAAATTTGCCTCAACAAGTCGTGTAGGAATAAGAATCCTAGGATCAAACCTAAAATGCGTCTCTCCACTACTTGATGTGGGGTTATCAGAGTTTATCAGCATAATAGAAAGAATCAGCTATTGGGTAGGCATTCCTAGCAGCAAAATAGGTTGTCTTTGCTCCGCTCCTGGGTCATACCCTAAAGAAAGGTGCCCCGACAATATCAAGATTGAGTACCAAAACTGGGATGACCAATCGATAGATAGGTTGGAATATCTTTTCTATCTATGCTATGGTAGCGCCCATTTGAGGATCGATACGACGTAACAGGCTATTGACAACATGTTTCATAGGCATTGACTTGAAAGTGAGAATCAAAACCTTGTGTTACGGTACTACACCTTGCGGGGTTATATCCCATAAGAAGAAGACCAAAATACATACCTGGGTCGGGCACCCCCAAATAGATTAAATCTTGATGAGTCGAAATTGCGGCCGGATCGAGATAACTTTCCCGGGAACTGCCAGTGATACACGTAGTTTTGATGCTTTAAAGAATGCCTCTGGGAACAATATAGTTTACCTGCTCGCCTACTACTCGGTTAAGGGAAATGTTTCTGTCGAAAGGCAAACAAACAATGTGGGTAGTACGATTATTATTATTTATGGTAGGCTGGCCTAAAGTTAAAGTTCCATTTATGATATTTTAACTATGTAGGTATCTTCCCCGTCTCTGGTTGAATTGATCTTGTCAGTATGACACTGACTCAGCTCAGATGCTGATGATCCGGGAGAATTATCCTCTTTAAGGCACCTCCTGCAGGACTGGATTTTCGTTCTGAACCAAAAACCAAAGAGAGAGAATCCCTTGTTTTTAGGATATAGAAATCGAACCGGCATAGCTTGAGAATGTAAGCTTCTCCTCATCAATAGGTACCGAAGCCGACCGAAAGAGTTGACTATCCCCATAGGGTTCTTTTACTCGCGCCTAAGCTGATGTCTGGAATGGCTGTAGTGGGATCTTTATATAACATGGTTCCGACATCGAATGATTTCCTACAAGGTGCCTGAAACTCTCATTTTTACAGCAGAAGTACATCCAGATTGATTGTAAAAGTTTCATTCTCCGGTGCCCAATTCCAACCTTTTGCTTGGTGATTTGACTTTCAATTGAAGAACAGGGCTTGCCCTAGTATTCTAGTTCTTAATGATACGTAGTAAAAAAAATCGTAAGATGAATCTTATACTTCTTAGCTAGGAGGACTCTCCTCTTTTTTTACTTCGCTACTGAGACCACTTCCAAGTAAGAGCGCAAGCCGACCGACCATACCATCTTTGCTGCGGAGGAACCTACATGTGAAAAAAGAACCGATCATACGGAGAAAGCCTTCCCAAGGCTTGCTTCCTATGCCAGATGCTCCTTTCTTTGGAACTACTAGTAAGTCTTGCCTATGAAAAAAATCAAACAAGGTTCCTTGAGACCGTGAAAGACTTTCATCTGATGGGCATACTTCTTTATTCAAAATGGGACAAAACCCATTTGGTATATAAGGGGGTGGGACTTCCTTATGTCTTATGTTAACAAAGTGGGAGCCGAGTGCTTCGTTTGATGGAAGCACGAGGTGAGCTTCAATGCTTTCTTCTCTTATGAAATTGAAAGTTACCTTTCTTTCATCCACTTGATAGATAGAGGAAATCTTTAGATTGTTATCCCAATAGGAAAAGCATCGAGTGAAATGTCCGTTCTTATAGTTTTCTATTAAAAGTTTTTCGAAAGAAATGGTTTCATATCGCTCGCCATCAAAGATCCGGAGAGTGGTACCGTACTGGCCTTCAACCGGCTTGACTCACTGTGATTGGAATCCGATTTCCTTGTGACCAGCTAACTTCCTCTATCCACCGAGGGCTAATATAAAGAGCAGATTCGGTATCTTCGGTATCTTATAATAAGAACAGACTTGATGAATGACTGACCTATTGGTGTAGTAAGAAGAATTCCGTTCTTCTCTCCTAACACAGATGATTCTGATTTTATTGATTCATGATTCATGTGCACTATGCTTAACACATGCAATTCGAAAGAAGCTTTCTCGGACTTGAAAGAGATTTTAGATTCCGTAAGTGACTCAGTGAGTGCTTTCTAAGAAGGGCTTGGCTTGGAAAAAGAAAATGAAATACGAACAACCGCGCTGGTCGTAATAGATCGACTTTCATGCTAGTTCTTGCTCCAGTATGAAAGTTCCATTTCAGGAAAGGACGACGTACCATGATACTTTCTGTTTTGTCGAGCCCCGCTTTGGTCTCTGGTTTGATGGTTGCACGTGCTAAAAATCCGGTACATTCCGTTTTGTTTTCCATCCTAGTTTTTCGCGATACTTCAGGGTTACTTCTTTTGTTAGGTCTCGACTTCTCCGCTATGATCTTCTCAGTAGTTCATATAGGAGCTATAGCCGTTTTATTCCTATTCGTTGTTATGATGTTCCATATTCAAATAGCGGAGATTCACGAAGAAGTCTTGCGCTATTTACCAGTGAGTGGTATTATTGGACTGATCTTTTGGTGGGAAATGTTCTTCATTTTAGATAATGAAAGCATTCCATTACTACCAACCCAAAGAAATACGGCCTATCTGAAATATACGATTTATGCCGGAAAGGTACGAAGTTGGACTAATTTGGAAACATTGGGCAATTTACTTTATACCTACTATTTCGTCTGGTTTTTGCTTCCTAGTCTTATTTTATTAGTAGCCATGATTGGGGCTATAATACTGACTATGCATAGGACTACTAAGGTGAAAAGACAGGATATATTTCGACGAAATGCTATTGATTTTAGGAGGACTATAATGAGGAGGACGACAGACCCATCACGATCGACTAAAAGGAAAGTCGCCCCAGATATTGGTTCAAATCCAATTCGTGAAATGGCAGTGATCTTTAGCTGGTCATGGCCATAAGATGCTCTTTTCCTCGGAGCCGTCGATGTCGGTTGAAAGCTACATTCCTTCCAAATGTTTCGGGGGCAAGCCTTAGGTTCAATTCTATCTTTCTTGCCTATAGTCATCTTACCTTCTTCGTAGGAGTTAAAGCTATCTGCATTTCAGTAGTATCTCATTCACGTAAGAAAAGAGAATCAGTCTGCATGCTTCACAGCCTTCCTTGTCTGAATTCCATTGTAAGAGGCTCCCTCATGGGTCTTTGAGGCTATGAGCAAGAACCACATTCCTTAAAGCAGAAAGGCAGCACTTTCTCTAGAATGGGTCAATCAATCAGAAGTAGCAGCAGCAAGTCAAGTTTTGATATAGTATAGTAAAGGGGCTGGTTTAGAACCAGTTTTTTCCTAAAATGGATAGGCGGCGGTCATTGGTCTGACTGAAGCAACTTGATTCCTAGAAAGCACTCCTTGAAAAGCTCTTGGCTTAGTATCGACTGATTGATGTAAGCGCCCAACAGAAAGGGAAGATCATTGGGAAGGGGGCCGTTGACCAGAATGTCGATGGCTTTGTAAAAAGGGGGGCGAAGAAGGCCCGCCTGGATAACTTCAGTCTGCTGGTACATAGGGGAGTCCGTTAAAGGGCTAAGGAGCAAGGGGCACTCTCATTCTAACCTTTGCATGGCGCCACCATAAAGCGATAGCGAGCCCCTCGTCGAAGACATTGGCATTCCCCTATTTGAGACATTAGGCCTTTTCGTGCAACCTCTTCTAGCAGCATATATTCCCTAAGAGCAAGATGGGATTCAAAAAGAGTAAAAAAGGGTCGTAGCGGTAAGACAGAAGAGCCTATTCTATTCCTCATTCCTACTCCTAGCTACTAGTAGGTCGCTCACTCTCTTTATAGTAAATAGTTTACTCTAACACTCGAAATAAAAGAAGAGGAGAGATTCATTCAACCAGTAACCAGCGAAGCGAGACCACAGTCTGCAGGTCACAGTCGACGGTCGAGAGAAAGAGACAGAGCAACCAACTATCGAACCGATAGAAAGGAAAGTCGAATCGAAAAGGTCAAGGCATACCATTTCGGGACGTGGTAGAAAGAAGAGTCCTGCGAATGCTATGCCTTGATAGCAAAGCCAAGACGCAGAGCTGATTCGAGGATCGGTGGGATGCCTGCCGTAGCTTTAAGAGATAGGGGCGGAGGCAATCGGAAAGGCTTTTTTTTTAGGAAGGAGGCCCCCCCTCCTATGTTGTAAAAGGGAAGGGCAGATCTTTCTGCAACACTCTTCCGACTTGATGCCGCCCCTGAATCCACAAGGGCTTGATTTGATTACCTCCTAAGATAAGAGGAGGATATAAAAGCGGATTTAGTTGCAGGTAGGAGCGAGTCTACCCTGCCGGCTTATCGCTTATCTCCATTTGAAAATGAGGAGATCCGACGTCAAGTGCAGGAATTGCTGTCGAAGGGGCGGGAGAGTCTCAGTCCGTGTTCAACGCCTGCTTGACTAGCTCAAAAGGAGTGGAGTGTGTAGATGGGCTTTGAATAAGAGTTGGGTAAACTATTTCCAATAATGCCAACGATGGATGACATTATGGATTGCCTGTCGGGAGCGTCTTACTTTTCAAAGCTTACCTTATTATTATTAAGGGAAAGGGCTTTTTTCCCGCTTTTTAGTAAACCGTTATTCATTTGACATTCTCGCCAACTCCGCTTGTGGGAGGACCTTGCTAGTTGGTTTCCTTTTGCCGCTTTCCGCAGCTCGACTGAGGCCTTACCTCTAAAATAGAAAGAAATAAAGAATCCATGTCTGCTCATCAGAAGAAAAAGGATGTCCCTAAGGTAAGGGAAGTGACTCTTGGGGAGAGGAAGGAGCTTCTCCAGAGCAGAGGAACTTTCTTCCGATTCATTATCTTACCTAACTTTTCAATATACTCGCGTGTGTGCTACTGAGCTTTCCAACCAAGACTGGACTCACTGGCTGGCTTTGCACAACTTTTTGCTGACAAATGAAAATCGCTTCACAAGACATCTCATATAAAGAGCTTTGCCGAATTGTGTTCGATGCCCGAATGAAAAGTCAAATCATGCTCTTGCCTGACTGCAGGTTCTCAAGGAAGCTGTAGCCGAATGGATTTGGATAGTTTGGTTAGGATTCAAGGAGGAAGTTGAGTTTAGTTCAGTATGAGAGATTTCCTTAGGCAAGGTGTGGGCCAGGACACTAAATTGATTGGAATAGCTTTTTCCCTTCCAAGTCGATTTGTGAGTTTGGAAGAATTATTAGTCTTAGTGGTAAAGCCGACATGTGCTTTGGCATTTGTCCTGAGAACAGCAGCCTTCTCTGCCTCTATCTAGTTCCCCTCATTTGCACGAGATGAAGGGATTACTTGCTATTTGAATGCCTTTCTTTGTATTACTTGAAAGACGGTTAAACACAACCAAAGGGGGAAAAGAGCTATAAGGAAGACTGATTCACTCGCTTTCGAGAACTAAGATTTACAGCTTATTCTCCGTTCGGCGAATGTTCTTCATGTTCTTCCGGGGAATTCAACTCTTCTTTCATAGATTGGGAACAAAATAAGCACCAGTAGCGTATTGAGTTAGATGAGCTACATGAGTTTCATTAGCTCCTAGCGCAGCATATCTGAATTCACTATAGTATAGGGTTAAGAGTGACTTGCTTACACTGCTGAATAACCTTCACTTTAGCGAGCTTCCGGAGAAACTACATTCAACAGGAGAAACAAAACTTTGAATAGAACAGTGCCCGTAGCAGTCCTGGAGTTAGGTTATGATGGTCGTGATGAGCTCTACTAGAAAGAAAATCTCTTCTATTCATAGAGGAAGTGCTATCTAAGGGGCTTCTAAGCCCAGCCCTTGAATTCCGTTCCGTAGTTCAATCCGTAGGCTAAGAGGAAATAACCTTCACTTCACTTCAGGATAAACAGAGTATCGCGGGGAAGCTAGAAAACCCCTTACTTTACATCAGTCCCTCTTTCGAGTACGATTTATAGATAGTAGTCGTCTCTGGCCATAGTTATTGTTAAAAAAGTTTTAGAAAAACAATGATGATCCCCTGGACTATCCCAATAACCCCCCAGCCGATCTTACCTCGAAATAGATTCCACCTTTTGCAAGCTCGATTCATTCAGCTTAGTACAGAGGATCCTGTCCCAAGCCACTACATGCTCTTGCTGCACACTTTCTATATCCGATGGAAGAAAGAGGTCACACTCTACATCAGAGACCAGTCAGACACAGAAGGGCCCACTTCTTCCAGAAACACTCAGTGTGCTTCTTTATGATTCAGCAAGATAAGGTAGCAGCCCCATTCCTCACTCACGAGCTCTTTCTCAGTCCAAGGCACGGAAGGATCCAGTCCCCTAGACGGGCAGGAACCATTCCTGGAAGCTTTCTATTCCAGTTCTTTAATAACGCTAAAGCCCTTACCTCTAGGTGATAGACTATAGCATTCTTCATAAGAGTCTCCCTGCCTCTGAAGGATCGATGATAGACCATGGGAAACTGGGAAGAGGTCCGGTCTAGTCCACGAGGACGGTCTAGCTATTGATCATAGTAAGATGTCCTTAAGGGCTTCGATCGAGGGTCCACGGGAGTGAGATTCTGTTCCAAGCGAGGGATGGTTCACGAGGTGGCTTGAGGCCTGTCTTCTACCAGAAATGCTGGGAAATTGTTTCAGGAAATTGAGTGTCACTAGTCCACAAAGCCTTCACAACAGCATCGTTGGAGGAGAGTCTCAACCATACCTTCATTGTCCTAATCCGGCCATTTCCGAAGACACCAGCTGTAATAGCTGTTCTCTTCCCTTCCCCGAAAAAAAAATCTCTTGATACCCTGACCAATCGACAGAAGCGAGACTAGTAGCAGGCATCACCTTCCTAGCATCTTTTTGATAATTCAACATCCAGTATGTTGACTCTTACTCTCACCTCAAACAAGGAAGAGATCTAAGGCATCTTGAAGAAAGTCAAGCAAGAAAAGATATGGCCTGCCCCTAACTCTAACTAATCTCTATACTTTGCTATAACAGGAGTGCTTTTCATTCCCTGCCACCCGCTTCTATAACTGGCTATTCCTTATCGGCATCTCAGAGCAGAATGGATTCCCTTGCTTGGCCACTCTTTTCATTTCCCATCGAAAACAGGATTCGTTCAAATAGAAGGGCTGATTCTCTACTTTACTTTAAGCTTGCTTTTTCTATGCCTTTTATTCAACTATAGGCATTCCTCTTCGAACAAGAGCTTCACCTATTCCTACATATGCTACAGACTTGGCTTCAAAGCAAAAGAAAAGCAGCCTTTCTCAACTATACGAGAGCACCTTTGGGACATCCAATCATCGAGAATACCAGTACAGCTTCTTCTAGGGATGACTATTCTTAGGCGGTAATTGCAAACAGAAAAAGGGCACCGCTTACTCAAGCACTAGTACCGTCTAAGCATCCCACAGCTGCTGATTTTATTCCTTCCACCAGGAAGGGATTAGGATGCAACTTCTCTTTTCTATTCTTTGGAAGATTACTTGCTCCAGGATTTGCAGTTAAGGAACAAAGGGAAGGTGAGGAAGGTAATCCTACTACGGCACTAAGACAGAAGCCCAATAAAAAGAATTCCTTAAGTCAGGAAATAAATGGAAGCCTCAGGTACTCATTTATTATGAGAAGTCAGGTTTATTATGCCTCATTCACTCGGTAGGCTAAGTAAGTACTTCCATTGGCCAGTACTTCTCTTGTTAGGCTAGCTGGGAAGAAAAGCTATCCTGTTAAGGTTAAATAGATAGATTGAGCTACTGTAGTGAGGATTACCGAAAATCGATTGGTCAAGGTTAGCTGTACAGAGAAGAGCTACATACATAGGAAAGCAGGCCCTTACCTGACATGCCTAGCTATCTATCTCCTATTACCAACTTTGACATATAAGCTAGAGATAGGAACTATCAATAGGAAGGAACTTGCTTCTATAATAATTAATAGCTAGAGATCTAAAGCTAGATAGGTATCTCTGATTGGCATAGCTTACTTAGTCTACCAACTGCCAGTTGACGTGTATACCAAACTCAGTCCTACCAGCCAGCCAGGCAGTACTAGCTCTACTTATGATTTGAACTCTATCTTATCACTTATCAATTCCTCTCATCTCGCTTCTCTCTTCTATAAAGTAAAGTTTATCGACTGAAAGTAAGGATGTTCTTAGATGGTGTTTGCATGTCAAAGGAAGAATGCTTGGTAGTAGTGGGCTGGATGTGAGGTAAGCGTGTGAGATGAGACCCGATACTGAATAAGACCCATATCCGCCCATTGAACCACATAGTAACCGTAACCAGATGAGACCTCTTCTTAGTACCAAATACGACCACGTTAGCCGCCTCCATAAAGAAAGTTGGCACGCAAGACCGAGTCTTCTTTAATGTAATGGCAAAATCAAAATATAGGATTTCGCTTTTGGCTTTAGCCGTATCTGAGGAAGCAGAAAGGGAACCGAGACTCTCTTTAGCAACTGTTGTGCTACTTATTTATTAGATTCTTTACATTCTTTTTGTTCAAGCTTAGCTTGAAAAATGAAACCATCCTATCACTCATGTCATGAAGCGCTTGTAAATACTCTTTTTTTCATTTCAAAGGACATGCACTATTGATTCATTCTTACTACTCAACCAGGGAGTCAGAATAGTCTCGATATCACTTGTTTCTAGCACTGGCTGGATGGAAAAGCTTAAGACGACTGTAAGGCATAAGCCCTAGAAACTACTATCCGTAGAAACTCTTACTACCTAAGCTGTATCGACAGCAACGGAAACCAGATTGAACCACTGCTGGGAATATGCTATTGGATGAGAGAGAATCAGTTCAGAAGAAAGAATATAAAAAGGGGACTAAACTAATAAGCAAAGCAAGACTTATTCTTTCTTATCTAGTTACAGCTGATAGGGAAAGCTCTTGTACTCTATAAAGCAAAGCTAGTCTCAGTCTCATAAGACTAGCTAAAAGACTCTATTCCATATGCCAAAGCTTGGAGTGGGAGTTCGGTTCGATCCCTGGAAACATTCTGTACTTCACAAGAGTCCCTCTCGGATCAGAGAACTGGCTTGCCGGGATAGAAAGCTATTCCAACTTCAACTGTAATTGCAACTCCGGGGCCAACCCTTTTCACTCCCACTGGCTCGGCTGGATCGAAAGAAACTCCCACTTACATAGAACTTGAAAGGCTTAAACTTCCACTAGATCTAAAACAGGGCGAAGTAAAACAACTCCAACGGGAAGACTCCAATCGCTCGAAGATAAAACCAAGACCGCCTTGACCTAGGATTCTTTTCCTCATATCGGATTCTGAACTGGAAAACTGAAGCTTGCGAGATTTCTGTTATAATAAAGCATCGGCCCGGGATACGCAAGTCAACATCAATTATCAATGTGTGTCGATTCCCATCTGTATCATCCTTTGTTTGACCCACTGTGTAATCTCAACATAGGTGTCACCTTCCATTGCTGGATCAGCGATTTCGGCATCCCAATCCAAACTTTCGAATGATTGCTAATCCTCTTTGACCTCGGGATTTTTTGCCTAAATGCTACGCACCTTCGTCCTAAGATGAGAGCCTATTCTATAGCAGCTTTTGTCCTCTTGTTGGCATATTATGCATGTCCCCTTCGTGGATTAATTTTAACACAAAGAGGGGATTCGAGAGCAGCTCCTTCTATTCCCAAAGTCAGTGCCACATCTCTCGAAAGAAAGCACAAGCCTTGATTCCGACAAGAATGCTTATTCCCACAGCTGAGTCAATAGCTTTTGTGAACAACTTCTTCTATTCTATTCGTCCAGTCGGTAAGTTGGTTCGTAGATCGAGGTTATGGAAAGCAATCTGTTTCATTTCTCGTTTTTCCTCTCATTCCAGTCAGGGGGTTCTTGTTTTGATAGAAGGCCCTCCCCTCGGGTGCGAGAATCGAATCAAAGACTTGAGGATGGGACTTGGTATCTTCTAAGGATGACTTTGCCGGGTTCGTTAAATAAACAAGAAATTCCCTGGAGACGGGATCCACTACTTGTAGAAAGAGGATACCACCCAGCACTGACCTATTAAGCTGGCGGGCAAGTCAGGATGCAGAAGAGATTGGCTTACCGAAATTCTTTTTATTCAAGAGCAGATACGCGCCATCAAGACACTATTACCCTGCCTCCATCTAACTCAAGTTAGCCATTCAATGGCATCGCTTTTTCCTTAAACGGCAAGAGCAGCTAAGACCGGCTATTTGTTCACATTCAACCATGACCACGTTCGAGCTAGTCGAATCCGTACTGATTGTTATACCGCGAGTGCCCCAATTCAAACTCGGATCAGTAGTGGATTCCCGTGCCTGGGTACGACACTATGAGTCGATCTCGAAAGAGTGACATCTAGCCTTTATGGGTCTGGGTTAATTCTTTGTCAAGCACCTAGTCGATCAATTCCTTTAAGGATCTACTACGGAAAGCATTTTAACAAGACCGACATGACCTCTCTAAAAGATCAGGACCATCAGAGAGTAATGGTTTAGCATTAATGGGTCGTCGATCTCTTTCTGCCTACGGGCCTCCTCATAACCTGAACTGGACCTTCATTTCCTTACGGTTCCTAAATAAAATAGCATAACTGGTTGGGGCCTGAGTACTGTTAGCTATAATTTACTGGTTCAACCCCTCGCCAGTAAGAGTTTTCACTGAGGGCGAGTCGCTTGTGCTTCTTTCTCCTATCGGGTTTACATCCATATGAGGCTGACTTACCCTCTTTCGAAAAGTAAGTAAAGCTGTCAATCCAGTAAGCCAGTAAGAAAGGTACTAAGACTAATTTAATCTATTCGACATCGGCACAGGCTGCAAAGGAACCAAATACCTCAATCGGAAACTCTTTCTGAGCCTCGCTCTACTCTTAGAAAGCTTGCATTCGGAATAGCCGTGCCGTACCCATTACACTCTTATTCTTCTATTTGTTCATAACCTCGTGCTTTACCTCTTATTTTCTTTTGGTTAGCTAGCCCGCCTGTCAGCTATGCTTCGGAATCACACCCTTCTACTCCGTATTCGCCCCTTAATACGAGTCTTCCCATTTTATCGCTTCGCTCCTATAATCAATCCTATAAGAGGTAGTCAAGAATAGCGTTTATCTACGAATTGCGATGAGGCCTCAAGTGTGTGAAGCTAGCCCACTAGGTAACTATGACAAGTGAAAACACTTGCTACACGAAAGATGGTAGCTAGATGGCTCTGTAGCCGTAGCGCCTTGCCGGGGAAGTCTTGATTCAAGAGCTATGATGGAATTTCTTGAAGTAAGAGTTTACCATGGGAAGTTCCAGATTTTTAATTGAAGAAAAGAAATCTCCTATAATAGTTTAGAAGAGAAAGAAAAAACTTTCGATTCGAATTGACGCAGATAAGCAGGTAAGACCACTAATGCCACATCAATGAAATCCCTCTCCACGTCAACTTTCAAGGTAGCATTTATGGAGTCACCTATAGAGAGTAAACCAACGCGCCAAATCATAAAGAGTCACTGTCATTGTTCCTGGCTTGAAAAGAAAGGTGTTTGTTGAAGTAGCCCAAAAACAAAGGACAGAGCCAAACAGATCAATGTCTGATTGGTATTTGATACATTGCGGTCGATAACGTTAGTGAATTAGGTGGAGGTACGGAAAGAGAGGGATTCGAACCCTCGGTAAACAACAAAAGCCTACATAGCAGTTCCAATGCTACGCCTTAAACCACTCGGCCATCTCTCCTACATAATCTTATGATTATGATCCAGAAACCGCGAGTGAATCGCGAGTCATTCATATTGGATTGTTGGATAGGTACGGTACGTACAATCAATTCTACCTTTAAAAATAGAAAACTTTTAATCAAATAAAGATCTTTCCTTCGTGGGGGATAAAGATAATTTTTTTTTGTGGGATCGTTTTCTCACGATAGGTAATTAAAAGAAATTTGAAAATGGATTGCTACCTAGGCTAGGCCTAGATCCCGGATAACTGGAAATTTTATTGATAAGACCTTTTCAATTGTAGCCAATATCTTATTACGAAAAATTCCGACAACTTCAGGAGAAAAGGAGGCATTTACCTATTACAGAGATGGTGTGATTTTCTTTTTTTATCGCTCTCAAAAGAAAGACAGATTAGTCGGGATAGAAAGATTTTCAATAACTCTACGCTTGTTGAAGGTGAAGTTTATAAATAAAACAATTCCTTCTGTCGTTTATCCCCGATTAATGCAGCCTCAGATGCTTCAATTGTCGATTCTAGCATTGAGCGAAAGGTTACACCTATGGCTATGGGTTCCGTATTGGAGGTTAACCCTACTCCACTAGGCATAAAGGAAGAAGCACTACGCCTAGGAAAAAACAACACGAAAACTTTGTTATAAATTTTCCCTTTTCCTTATTGGGATCGAGACTAAAAAGAATGTTGGGACAAGATTGCCTCCAATAAGAGTGCAGTAGCCAATAGTAGACCTCCGATCTCCTGGTTGGCTAATTCTTTCAATAACGTTTTATCGTATCAGGCCCTCAGATGAATCTTCGTTGGCCTCATTGGCTTGGCCACTATCATCGGCCAACTCATTATCATTCACACCAGCACAAAAGGACACTCAGAATCATCGCTGAATCCCTTAAAAAGGGAAATCAGGAAGGATACAATCGGCTAGCTCGTCGAGGTCTACGGCATCGAGATCTAAAGAATTATCACCGGAAGAAAGGGAATACTCAGACTCGGCCCTTCCATTATTAAAGACGCTCTTTCTACTTTTCCTTTTGATCTTATGTCCGAAGCCCATCCCTGCCTTAACCTGTCCCCAGACAGCCCTCACCAGGCTGCTGGCATTTCAAAATGCTCCGTCATGAAGCAAGCTCTCCCGAATACGACAGATGCAGAAGTGGCTAAAGAAGTCGGAGAAAGAAAGTAGTTGGGCAACTGTATACACGAGGGTACATTAGTCTTTTTGGAATTGGCAACATTGACAGAAAGAGGAAAAAAAGGGTAGGACTTTTTTAGTGGCAGTAAAGTAAGTAGTCGGCCTAACCTTCGCTTCCCGTAACCAAGTTTTTCTTTTTTATTCCTTTTGTATTTTTTCTTACTTAATCCATACTTTTTTACTTTTTTAGAAGTGTGGGAAAAAGGGCGCCCTCTAGTTCTACTTCTAACTAAAGGCGAACTGCCGGCATTGCAAGCAAATAGAGAGCCCCCGCCCGTTTGAGTCGTCGCGAGCCAGAAAGCATACCGGCAGTTTGAGTCGCGAAAGGGTCGCTTCCTTTATTATATTATTCTATTATATTGACTGATTATTATATTATATAATTAATAAATAATAAATAATATAATAGATAAAATAATAGATATATAATATATTATATCTATCTATAAACAAAAAGATAATCATTTTTTTTTTATCTAATTCTTCATTCCTGGGAAGAAGAAGCAGATAGAGCAAAGGCCTCCCCTTTCCGTCCGCTCTTCCCGAAATGAGCGAATTGCATGTAGAGATCCGTAGGGGCTTATAGTTTAATTGGTTGAAACGTACCGCTCATAACGGTAATATTGTAGGTTCGAGCCCTACTAAGCCTACCACACCTTCTCTTCACCCGATACAAGGCAGTCGAAGTCCCTGCCACCCTGCAGATCTCAATGAGGCGACGGCACCTGGAACCACACTGCTGCCGCTGCCCTTCGGGCGCGCCTCCCACGCTTACCACTCACCCACGCTCTTGCAGCATGCCCCCTTCTTGCAATACGGCTTTCGAAATACGCGAACTGAGCGTCTTCGATCGCTATATTCTCGCGATAGCAAAGGATCTAAAGAGCGAAGTTACGGCTTTAGGCGAAGAGCGATAGCGAAACCCTTAAGTCTTATTGTTTTGTTCTCGAACAACGATCATTCATTACGGCCGGCCCGACCAAAGATTGAAAGCCCGGCCCGCGCAAGCTAGATTATGGAAATGATCTG